AGAAGCTGTATCATTACAAATTGGTTATGTGATTGATCCACTTAGCTCTATTATGCTAGTTTTAGTGACAACAGTAGGGATAGGGGTAATGATTTATACTGATGGATATATGTCACATGATCAAGGATATGTGAGATTTTTTCTTTATTTAAGTTTATTTACCGCTTCTATGTTAGGTTTAGTTTTAAGTTCTAACTTGATTCAAATTTATGCTTTCTGGGAATTAGTAGGTATGTGTTCCTATTTACTTGTAGGTTTTTGGTTTAGTCGTCCAAGTGCTGCCGCAGCTTGTCAGAAAGCCTTTGTTACAAATCGTGTAGGAGACTTTGGTTTATTATTAGGAATCTTAGGCTTTTATTGGATTACTGGAAGTTTTGATTTCGAAACTATTACTGATAGATTTTGTGAACTTTTAAATAATAACAACGTAAATATATCTTTTGCTATAGTTTGTTCTCTTTTATTATTTTTAGGACCTGTTGCAAAATCTGCTCAATTTCCTTTACATGTTTGGCTTCCAGATGCTATGGAAGGACCAACACCAATTTCCGCACTAATCCATGCAGCAACTATGGTAGCTGCTGGTATCTTTTTAGTAGCACGTCTTTTACCATTGTTTCAAAATTTGCCTCTGGTTATGGATATTATTGCTATAACAGGTGTTTCAACTGCTCTTCTTGGAGCAACTTTAGCTCTTTCCCAAAGAGATTTGAAACGAGGTTTAGCTTATTCTACAATGTCTCAATTAGGTTATATGATGTTAGCTTTAGGTTTAGGTTCTTATAAGGCGGGTTTATTTCATTTAATTACTCATGCTTATTCTAAAGCACTTTTATTTTTAGGTTCAGGTTCTGTTATTCATGGTATGGAACCTACTGTTGGTTATAATCCAAATAAAAGCCAAGATATGGGTTATATGGGAGGCATTAGAAAATATATGCCTGTTACAGGGGTAACTTTTTTAATTGGAACATTGTCTTTATGTGGGATTCCACCTTTTGCATGCTTCTGGTCTAAAGATGAAATTCTAGCTGAGGCTTGGTCTAAGATGCCTATTTTAGGCTGGATTGCATGGTTTACAGCTGGACTTACTGCGTTTTATATGTTTCGAATGTATTTTTTGACTTTTGAAGGTGAGTTTCGAGGATCGCAATACTCTAAAAATGATAAGAAAGCTACAAGCAAAAGTAGCCCTCATGAATCAAGTGTAAACATGGTAGCCCCGTTAGTAGCTTTATCAGTCCCAACAATTTTCATAGGATTTTTAGGTGCACCCTTGCTTTTAGGTGAAACAAGTTCTCTTCTTTTTTCAAACTGGCTACACATAAATGATTTGCACGTTGCTGAACATGAATTAACTTGGACTGAATTTGCTTTAGAATCTCTTCCTTCTGTGGGTATAGCAGTTACTGGTGCTTCTGTTGCTTGGATAATTTATGGTCCTCACGCATCACGTAACCGGAATCTTGTTGAATTTTTAGATCCTCAAAAAGAAGGAGTTTTAGGAATTGTTTTAAATAATATTTATAATTGGTCCCTTCGTCGTGGTTATATTGATGAATTGTACAATAACACTTTTATTTCTGGTACAAGAAGCATTGCAAACCTATTCTTTTTATTTGACCAATGGGTTATCGATGGTGTAGTCAACAACATTGGACTTTTATCTCTTTTTGGAGGAGAAAGTACAAGATATAGTGAGGTCGGTAGAACTACAGCTTATTTGTTTGTAATAGTAATTACAACTTTTTCATTATTTGGTTTCTTCTTTCTATTGAGTTAACCCCCTTTGCTATATGCTGTCCTTTGTTGCTCCCTCCCAAAAAAGAAGGCGCGTAGCGCTTATAAAAAAGCTTTTTTTCAAGGTGCTACTGCATTTACAGGAGCTGACTTCGTACCTTCTTTTTTTTGGGGGGGGGGCACGGGGGGATCTCTTTGATAGAGTTCAATTATTCAAATAGCGTTTGAACGTAGAAAGTGAAAACACTTTGGATTGCTTCAAACCAGTGAGCACTTGCTCAGTTCTGATAGGTTGGAATTCTTTTTTTATTTTCGGGTACGTTCCTGCTTACGAAAAAAAAGTTTTCTCTTTGTTATTTACTAATAGTTACTTTCTGCATACTTCTTCCCTCATCTTTTATAAAAGCAATCAAAGTTGACGATAAACGCAAGCTTACTTTCGAGAAATGTTCCCATAGATGAAATCACCGGTATCAATTCAAATTGATTTAAAGACTTTATCATTAACGAGGTGAGCTTATAGAAGCAGCTTGCAAGCGAGAATCATTTCGACGCTGAACCGTCTTTTTCTATTGTCGGAAAGGGCTTTACCTTCTCAATTTTACTTTAGGAACAATGGACTGAAGATATCTTTACCCGCATGACCCACGGTACCGCTTCTTGTATAAGCTTTTACTTGATTACAGTCCAAGCGAAAGCCCTGACACACGGCTGATACAGATGTTGTTTTGCTAAACTTCGTTGGTAGTTATGCAATCAGACCAGAGTTGGTGTGCTCTATTATACAATGCGCTCTGGAACCTGCGAGTCAAAACCGTCTTCTGTATCTACGGAACTGCGCGAAGCGATGCGACAGCACGTGAGCTGTATGAACGGTGTGAAAGAGAGCATGGCAGAAGAGATGGTGATTTGTAACATCAACCTCTTCACTGATGACCGTTTCAAAGGGAAGTCTTTGTTAATGGCAACAGACTTCGATTCGCTTCCAGCGGACACCTTAATAAAGCAGCTGCTTGTTCGGATCAAATTTCGTAGGCTAACGCGCCTTTTAGGCGGTAGCGGTGATGGAGAAGTAGCTGTGACGGTCACGTACCTGATAATACCTTACTCCCATAAAAACCTTTCTCTTTCAGTCGAGGTTGAAACCAAAATGGCAGCTCACTGCCATTTTGGTCCTCCCGACCGTGTCTTTCAGCTAATACAAGCATCCCTCCCCCCGCAACAACATAATAACATAACAATTCAAGCTTGAGAGATCGAATCAGGAGAATTACTTTATCGAATAATCTTGTTAGTCACTCATTTTGACGACTTTGTGCCTTTATTTTTCATTAAAAATAGGCTACCATTTTAACAAATTAAATTGATCTATGCGAATAGAATTTCTATTACGAAAAATATTTAAAATAATAGCTAGACCAATAGCTGCTTCTGCTGCTGCTATAGCAATAATAAAAATTGCAAAAACCTGTCCTCGAATTTGATCAGAATCTAAAAAAGAAGAAAATACTACTAAATTTAAATTCACTCCATTTAGCATCAATTCTAAACACATTAATGCTCGAATCATGTTTCTGCTAGTTGTTAATCCATAAATTCCAATACAAAAAAGATAAGCACCTAAAATAAGTGAATTCTCCAGCATAAATCTTCGCTCCTTACAATGATTTTTAATTTTTTTAAATAATAAAGAAACAAGCCAGTTTCTTGCTCTTTTTGTTTGTGATTCTCTAGAAATAATGAAGTTTTTACTTAGAAGAGAAAAGCATTTCATTACTACGAATGAATAACTAAGAGCGAGAAAAGCGTCTCCCCCAAAAGGGCGAGCAATGCGCTATCCTAAGCCCTGATAGAAAGCACGTTCTAGCTTTGGTAAAGGCGCGGAGTACATGAGATCTTTGATCTCTCTACAATTTAGGACTAATCTCTTTACGAGCAATTGTAATGGCTCCAACTAAAGCCACAAGGAGTAATATAGATAATAATTCAAATGGTAAAAGTAAATCGGTTAATAAATGAATCCCAATAATATCTACACTCTGAAATGATTTGGTAAGGTCTTGATTTACTGAACTATCTTGCATCCAAGTAGTATTTAAAATCATGATGATTAAAAAACTAAATAAACCAAGAACTGAAATACCTGCCAAAGCATCTCCGAAAGTTCTTTTTTGAGTTGTTTCAGTTTCCGGTTTATTTACTAACATGATTGCAAATACAATTAAAACATTGATAGCGCCAACATAGATCAATATTTGAGCTGCTGCTAAAAAATCAGCATTCAACAAAAGATAGAGCAAAGCTACACAAACAAAAACAATTCCAAGAAAAAGGGCAGAATAAATAATTTTACCAAAAAAAACTACTCCTAAGCCACCTAAAATAATCCCAAGATCCAAAAAATAAAGTCCAGGAGAATTTATTGTTTCTGGTAAGAAAACCATATTCATTTGATTGAACTCCTAAATTAAATATTACTGATAAAAAAAGCGTAAATGCTTCGCACCATTGGTGCGAAGCATATTGTTTCTAATAAAGAAAAAATATCGTCAACTGCTAATGCGTAAAAAGATGAAAATTGATGTACGTATTATTAAAAAGATCCATTATGTCGCATCAAAGTTTGTGACAGTTTTTGATTCGGTTGATGGAGTTAACAATTTTTTTGGAAGATAGCCAAGACCTAATACAGGATGAACCAATGGATCTTTACTAGCAGGATTTGGTAAACGGCCTAAAGCTACTTGATCATAATTTAATTCATGACGATCATAAGAAGAAAGTTCATATTCTTCTGTCATAGATAAACAATTTGTAGGGCAAAACTCCACACAATTTCCACAAAAAATACAAACTCCAAAATCAATACTATAACTTTTTAATTGTTTTTTTTTCATTGATTTTTGAAATTCCCAATCAACCACAGGTAAATTAATAGGACACACACGAACACAAACTTCACATGCAATGCATTTATCAAATTCAAAATGAATACGTCCTCGAAAACGCTCGGATGGAATCAATTTTTCATATGGATACTGAATTGTAATAGGGGTACGATTCATATGATCCAAAGTGACAAAAAAACCTTGTCCTATATAACGAGCTGCTCTCAAAGCATCTTGACTATAATTTTTTAAACCAGTTATCATAGATGAAAATTTTTTCTTAATTTGTTTCTATTCTTTAATTTTATTTTAACGATCAGATAAGACATTTTTAAATAAAAGAATGTACTAAATGATGTCCCAAGCGTCTTGGATAACGTGCTTCTTTTTTCAAATTTGTTTACTATATCTTTCAAATGAAAAGGCACGAAGTACAAGAATCAAATTTGGGTTCGTTCACAGTACCACACGACTCTCTCTAAAATTGAAAATGATATACGAGCGTCCTGCGCCCCCCCCCCCTTCTACGAAGGATTAGGAGCGAGGACCTTCGTGTTTTACATTTCAATTGCTTCGTGTCTTTGAAAATGAAACACTCTTCTAACTCCTACTGATTCGCACCTCTAAGTTTTTTCATTCCTAAAGGCGCGACGTTAAGAGCGGTGGAAGGTGCGAAGCAAAGAAAGAAATATTTTTTTACTTCTCGCTCGATCAAAACGATACGCGCCTACTTTTCATAAGCTCTCGTACCCCCAATTCCGGATACGACAACAAATTGGTTCAAATATTTTTTTCAATTAAAGAAGAGTAATTTGAAAGGAGGCCGTAAGTAATAGATTCCCTAAACATACAGGTAAAAGGAATTTCCATCCTAAGTCTAATAATTGATCCATTCTTATTCTAGGAAGAGTCCAACGAGTCAATACAGAAAGAAATAAAAATAAATAGGCTTTAGCTAAAGTAATACCAAGCCCTAAAATCCCTGTTATTACTCCGAAAAAAGTTTCGCTTATTTGCCATTGATCAAAAAAACCAGTCGAAGTAAGATAGTCATTTACAAAAGGAATAGATAAGTCCCACCCTCCTAGATAAAGAACTGCAACAAACAAAGCAGAGACCAATAAATTAATATAAGAAGCCACGTAAAATAGACCAAATTTAATTCCACAATATTCTGTTTGATATCCTGCAACTAATTCTTCTTCAGCTTCAGGTAAATCAAAGGGTAATCTCTCACACTCTGCTAAAGATGAAATTAAAAAAACAAAGAAACCAATTGGTTGACGCCAAATATTCCACCCTAAGATTCCATATTTCGATTGTTGTTCTACAATATCAATTGTACTAAGACTATGAGACATCAAAGTGATAGCTAAAACACACAAAGTAAGAGGAATCTCATAACTAATAGATTGCGCTGCAGCTCTAAGTCCCCCCAATAAAGAATATTTATTATTTGATCCATAACCTGCAATTAAAAGTCCCATAGGTGCAACACTAGATATTGCAATCCAAAAGAAGATTCCTATACCAATATCAGCTACGATTAAATTTGGTCCAAATGGAACAACTAAATAACTTAACACGATTGGTATTACAACAATAGCAGGACCCAATGTAAAAAGCCACTTGTCACCCTTGGAAGGAATAATATCTTCTTTAAGAATCAACTTTAGCCCATCAATTAGAGCTTGAATTATTCCTAAAGGACCTGCATACTCAGGACCAATTCGTTGTTGTACAGCGGCAGATATTTTTCTTTCCAACCATACAATAACTAATACACCTAAAGTTGATCCAAGAACAACTACAAGAATCGGGATACAAATCCAAACAAATTCAGATAATGGTTTTGGAAATCCTAAATAAATCAGAAAATTAATGATTTTCTGATCAATAGCTATAGTAGATGTCATCTAACGATCAACCTCCCCCATAATAATATCTATACTTCCTAAAATGGTCATAATATCAGCTAATTTGACTCCTCGTAACAATTGTGGAAGAATCTGCAAATTAATAAATCCTGGTGGACGAATCTTCCATCTCCATGGAAAAATGCTATCATCTCCTATTAAAAAGATACCTAATTCTCCTTTTGGAGCCTCAACTCGAACATAATGTTCTTGTCTAGGTAGTTTAAAAGTTGGTGATGGTTTTTTACTGATGAATTGATATTCAAAATCATTCCATTGAGATGCATCTGTACCAATTAGACCTATTCTTCGCGCTTCCAAATTTTCATAAGGTCCTCCTGGAATACTTTTCAGAGCTTGTTGAATAATCTTTGTAGATTCTCGCATCTCTCCAATACGTACCAAATAGCGAGCTAAACAATCTCCTTCTGTTTGCCACTCCACTTGCCAATCAAATTCATCATAACATTCATAATGATCAACCTTTCTCAAATCCCATTGAACTCCGGAAGCACGTAACATAGGACCGGACAATCCCCAATTGATCGCTTCTTCTCTTCCAATAAAACCAACCCCTTCCACTCGCTTTAAAAAGATAGGGTTTCTAGTAATCAAGCGTTCATATTCATCAATCTTTGGTAAAAAATAGTCACAAAAGTCTAAGCACTTGTCTACCCAACCATAAGGTAAATCAACAGCCACTCCTCCAATTCGAAAATAATTGTGCATCATTCTCATCCCTGTTGCAGATTCAAACAGGTCATAAATCATTTCCCTTTCTCTAAAGATATAAAAAAAAGGAGTTTGTGCTCCAATGTCTGCCATAAAAGGACCAAGCCATAATAAATGAGATGCTAATCTACTTAATTCTAGCATGATGACTCTTATGTAACTAGCTCGTTTTGGCACTTGAATGTTAGCTAGTCGTTCTGGTGCATTCACAGTAACAGCTTCGGTAAACATTGTTGCTAGATAGTCCCAACGAGTTACATAAGGAAGATATTGTAATGTGGTTCTATTTTCAGCAATCTTTTCCATTCCTCGATGTAAATAACCTAAAATAGGTTCACAATCTATTACATTTTCTCCATCAAGAGTAACAATAAGTCTAAGAACTCCGTGCATTGATGGGTGATGAGGTCCCATACTTACTAGCATGGGATCTGCTTTCGTTTTAAGCATGGTCATAAAACCATATCTCCTCTTAATTAAAACAATATGTCCGCAGGACGGACAAAGAAACCTTTGAAAAGTTTCTTGACAGGACGATTCATATTTCGTGCCTTCCAATATTTTTGTACTTATGAAAAGTAAGGGCTTCATCTCAGTCATATTAGTGTGTTACCACTTCGTGCCTCTACTTTCTAATTTTCTGACCTCTGTTCTAAAAAAATTCTTTCTATTTTGAATCAATAGACATCAAGCGCCTGTACTTCGTACTTTGTTGCGTTAGCCCACTTTCTGCTAAAGAAAAGATTTCATGTACTCCGTGCCTAATAAATAAAATTATAAACATTAGTAGAGACAGCTTTAGCTAAAAGAATGATTTACATCTTTTTCAAACCTCGAATCCCCAATTGAACAAGTAAACTTTCATAACGTTCAACATCTTCATTAGAAAGATAGGTTAACAAACGTTTACGTTGTCCTAATATTTTTCGTAAACCTCTTTGAGAAGAATAATCTTTCTTATGAATCTTCAAATGAGAACTTAAACGAGCTACTTTTTGAGTCAATATGTAAATTTGAGTTTCAGTCGATCCTGAATTCTGTTGAAAGTTTGCCAATATATTTGTTCCTCCAGTACCAACAGTATTGGAAGAAATCTTTTGAATAAATTGTTTTGTCATTATAAGAATTTGTTTTTTTTACGCAGTGCACTCCGTGCCTTCGTGATCTCTGGTAAAATCTAAATAAAATAGTAGTAAAATACTAATGTATTTTATACTATTTTATTTAGAAAGGAAAATAATTTTTGAGCTGAAACCGGTTGACCGTGAGGCACGAAGTGGATCCACTGATTGTGTCCTATTAAATAAAGTGCCTTCGTCCGTTCTTTTTAGAAAGATAACCGTTTGATTTGGTAGATCCTGAATGGAACAATTTCAAGTCACTCTAGCGAGCGTTGGTGCCAAGAAAAAAGACAGGACCGGGTCCCGGTTCTCGATAATACGTACATTCAACACAAGTTCCTTATCTAGCTGTGCGAACTGATTTCCAGCCATTTGCTGAAAAGTGGTTAATCAAGAAAATAGTTTTACATGTTTGGAAGATTTTGTATCCGTAGCATACTAAATCTACTTTGATTAGCAGTTCCCATCCAAGATCTATTAATATAACTTAAATCTTCTAGACGGTGTGTTGGCCATAAAAAACGAACAATAGTTTGTCGATCTTTAATAAATTTTTTATTTTGTACTTCGTGCCTTAAATTGCTAAGAATATCTGCATGCTTCACACCTTTTTTATTAGAGTCACGAAGTGCACGAAGCATTTCGTCATTTGTATTTAAGAGAGATGTTTTAGGTTTTTGATTATCTTTATCAAGATCAAAACAATCGAAGATTCTTATTTCCCGCAAAGAATCAGGCAAATAAACATCTTCTAATAAGAGCAAATTGAAATCAAAAGAATTAGCCTCTCGTGTAAATAACGACAATGACTCAGACCTATTCAACAAGGAAGTACTTATATTTCCAATATTTAAAATAGAACTTATTGTATTGTACATCAATAATTCATCATCTAAGATTTTTGAATTCCAGTTTTCTAAAATCTTTGCAAACAATCTATCTTCAGACTCAAGAAGTTTTTGAATCATCTTTTTATTTTTATCACCAATTGTTAAAGAAGAAGACAATTCGGAGCTAAAACCCCGTGGTTCTTTGATTACAGTTTTAGCTAACCTCTCCAACTTGCTTCTCAATCTTTTTAACTTCCAACGTGTTGTATAAACAGGAGAAAAGGTTGCTCGTTGGCGTAGTGTTTGTAATTTTATATCGAGATCAAAACGTCTCTTCTCTCTTTTAATTATAGGTGATTCTTTTGTAATATTTTGTTGTGTTCTCTGCGGCTCCTTTCTAATCTTGTTTTTTTTTATTTGAGGGACAGACGATAAGTGAATAGGACTAATGACTAAATTCTTCTGTTGAATGTGCTTCGCACCTTTTTTCAAGAGATCAAATAAAAACTGTGTCTTTTTATTAAAATCAGTAGTTTGCCAACTAACAAAAGCATCTATGTCTCCGTCATTATTTATTTCGGTGTAATTACGAGACAGAATATTAAATTTCCAAAGTTTCTTTTGTTTTTGAGCTGCTTGAAACAATGGAAAATGAGGCTCTAAAAACTTATTTAAAATCTCTAAAGAATTATGAGATTTAGAATCGTTATCAATTTTATTTAATTCTTGGTTTAGACCACCTTCTAATTTTGAAGGTGGCAAGTCTTTCCAGTATTGCTCAACGGATCTTGTCCAAAGATTAGGCGCGCAAAGAGCCCAAAGTTTGAAAGACGGTGTATAAGCTTGAAAGTTTTTTAGCCACTCTTTCCATTGATGCTCTGTTAAATTTTCAGGCGAGAAGCATGCTAACGCACCATGTTCATTCAAAAACCCTTCTAAATTCTTTTTTAAAGGGTGATCTTGATCCCATGATTTCATTAAAGAAGTCATGCTTGGTCTATTCATTTTTTTTTCTTCCCATATATTGTGAAGAATATATGCTTGAGATAAATCTTTCGTAGGCGTGAAGCCATTATCAAAAAGATCTAAATTCGAATTGATTTGTTTTTTATTTTGTGGAAAGTGTAACCCCACAGAACGAAAAGATTCATAGATTCGATATGCCACAAGACGCAAAAATTTAGAAATAGTATAAAAGAGTTTAGACAATGCTTTGACTATTTTTGTATTTGTACGTACAAATGATTTTTGAACTTTAAAAATATTTTTTGGAATAGAAAAAACTAATTCTTTTTGTTTTTTTAAACAAGATCGATAGATAGAGAACCATCGTTTTTCTAAGATTAAAGATACATTTTGAAAAGTATATTGTCTTGTACGATTGATCTTTTCTTTATTGGTTAACTGTGAGAGAGTGTTATTTGTAAGTGAATCAGTTACTATTCTTCTTTTTATTGTTTTGTAATTGATACTTTTTTCACTAAAATTTTCGTGGTCTAACGCGCCTTTATCACTGGTGCGAAGCACGGAAACTATCGCATCGTCATTTTTCAAATTGCTTTCTTCTTTTGAAAGATGAAGTTCTTCAGATCTTTGATCAATCTTTGATTGTACATGCTTGGCACCTTTTGATTTCATTTCATCTGTGAATTGGGATTTATCCATCTCTATTTGCGCCTTATCGGACACAGGTCGGTAGGACGCATCTGTAGTCGCGAAGCCATTCTTTAAGATCTTATATTGTAAAAGAAGTTTTATTCTTTCTATAAGAAGTTTCCAAAAAGAAGGTGATCTTTTTACTCTTCCAAAAGGTATCTTTGTTTCTCTTCCCCAAACATTTAAAAAACTATAGTTTTCAGACTCTTGTACAAATGGTTTTGTAGACGTAGAACGAGTCCAAAATCTGAATTGAAAGGGGTTTATTATTTTGATCTGTTTAGGTGCCTCATCAGCAAAAAAGTTTGGTAATTTCACACCTATGGAAACAGCTTGTCCATAAAAATCACATGTAACATAAACCTCTTTTGATAAATTTGTCCAATCTTTTTCCCATTCTGCAGGTTGAAAACATAATTGCCGAACAAAGTTTTTTACTATGATTAAGAAAGGTAATGTCAAATATTTTCGAATATATGCTTGTAAAGATAATAAATACTCTCTGAAAAACCCAAACGGTCTTGAAGTTGGTTGCCAAGGCCTAGTTGGTACATCTTGATCAATCTTTATTATTTTTTTTTTTGCGAAGAAGTTTTTTAATAAAGTTAAATGGTTTATAAAAAGAGGAGAATGAGGTCTCTTTTGAAAAGTATTCCAACAAACCGCTTTCCCTCTGCGAGATTTTATTGTTCCTGGGAATTCGTTCCGACGAAAAAAAGGCATCAACGGAGGAACAAAATTTTTAAGATTTTCCAAACGATCAATCTTTGGAAAAAATATCTTAAGGTGAAGTTTTTTTTCGCTTTGTCTTTTTAGAAGGTCTAACTCTTTTTTATTAAGATTAATATTCCAAAAAGGCATCCGTTTATAAAGTTGAATTATTTTTGCATCCTTTTCTTCTTTTCTTAATTCATTGGAAAGATTATGGTGCGATTTGCTTTGGTACTCAGAAAAAAAAGAGAGTGATCTTTTTTTGAAGATCCCACCCCAAGACGTTGTATCTTTTAAATCATCGACTTTTGATGCTTTTTCGGTAACGACTAGATGCTCCGAATTGAAATCTAGTTCTTTTAAGTTTTTTTCCAAAGAAGACTGTTTTAAAGGTTTCCATGTAAGGCATGGAGCACACTCTTTCATTTCTGAAAGAGGTACACTTTGATAATTTTTAGTAAGAAACAATTTTAACCGATTGTTTGTATAAGTATTAAAAAGATCTTTCTTTTCTATTGACGCTAAAAGATCCTTTTTAGTAAAGTATTCTTTTGTTAAAAATAAAAAAGATTTGTTTTTTAAAAGTAGCTTCATGCCACGAAGATCTGTGCTTAAGCGAGGATCGAACTCTTTTGCTATCTTATTCTTATTGTTCTCAAATGATGAAAATCTTTTCTCTACAATCTCTTCGAAAATAATTCCTTTTTCAATTTGATTTATTTTTGTGTTAATGTTTTGTAAGATTTGATTTTGACGATTTTGTTTCTCTTGAATCCAATCGTTAATCAACTGTTTCTTTTTTCCGACATCTCCAGACGTGCGAAGTTCTTTTCTTTGAGACTCTTTTGATAAATCTTTTAAAATAGAGTTGAAATTGTGAGAGATCACTGCTAAACCTTGTGGAAAATTGTGAGATAGATGCTGCTTTCCATCTGCTGCAACGCTTCCTTCAAAGAAAAATTGTGAAAAAAACATTTTATTAAAAGAGCGTCGCACGTCATCTGGCTGATCTTGTTTATTATCAAAAGATAAGAGTCGTAATGGTCGTTTCCATCTGTCAGAACCAAAAAAAGAATCAGGCCAAATATCTTCATACCAGCTTTTATTCAAAGACAATGTGCTTGGTATAGCTTTTAATTGAAACGGCTTGATTGCTGGAAGAGGTGTTCGACTTAAACAAAGAAAACCAAAAATAACAAAAAAGATACCAAAGAATTGATTAATTTTTATTTTTACTAACCTATATATTGTTGGAGCATCTACTTCTAATCTTTTTAATAAAAATAGAGTGGATAAGTAAAATATTCCATATCCACAAAGCAAACCTAAAAAATTTCCTAAAAAGAACGTTGTTATTGTACTATAGCGAAATAAAAAAACATTGGTTAAACGACAAAAAACAGGATTTGGAAGAACTACAGGATTTAAAAGTTGAAGCAACAAAGTTTCAAGAAATGCAGCTTGTTGATAAAAAACATTGGAATCAGATCTTAACAAAGATTGAGTATTATATATATCAAGCTGTATGTTTTTAATTTTATAAAGATATATAAACAAGATGACTAGAAAGAAGACACTAAAAAAATGAGGCTTCACCCACAAAGAATAAAGAAAAGGAACATGTAAAGATAAAAAGAATAATATTTGAGCAAAGATTAAACCACTAATACTAGCGAAAAGAATTGTATTAGAAGATTTGAAACTGTATGATTCATTCGCGCCATTTGAAATTAGCAAAAATTTGCGTATAGCTAAAATCTTTGCTGGACCAATAGGCAGAGTACCTAAAAAACCAGAAAAAGTCCCTAATAAAAAAGGAACCAAGTAAGTTGTATTCATATTTTAAGAAATTGTAAAAATAATTTTAGTAATTTTTTCAGATTCAGTTTGCTTTGCAACTTGGCTAACGTGCCTTTAAGAATGTCAGCAAAAATATTCAATGGAACAGTTTGAGAGTTTGTATCAACTATAGTATACATGGGGCAAAACTAATTTCAATTCTCTTCTTTCTAAGGATCTTATTCATATGATTCATTTGTAAGAAGCGTCCTGAAACCGTTGCCCGGTCCTCTTACAAATGAATCATATGAATAATAAGGTACGAAGGTGCGAAGCAAAGTGCGAAGCAACTCTCTTATAAAGCGTTCCATTTTGGAAATAGAAACTCGCGTTACGTTAGCGAAGTGTTAAGCATTAAGCGTATCTCTTTTCACTAATCCAGTCCACCCTAATTGTTCTAAGCTTAGATTACGTCGTAATGGTCGTGTAACTAATTCTAATATATCTCGCGCATTCGTGAAACCATGAATTTGAGCAAAAGTAAATTCTACTGACCATTTTGTACTAATCCCTCGAGCTTCTAACGGATTAGCATGTGCCATACCAGTAATAGCTAAATCAGGTTGCAGTTCACGCATTCTTTGTACTTGGTTATAATTATCTGGTTTTTCGACAATCCTTGGAGGATATACATTCATTTCTTGACATGTTTTTTCTAAAAGTGCTAACTCAGCAGCTTGATATCTTTTATCCATATATGGAATTCCAACCTCATAAACAATCATGCCACATCGAATTAAGAATCTAGCAAGAGAGATTTCTAATAGATTATCCCCCATAAAGAAAACTGATTTTCCTCGTACAAGATTTAAGTAATCTTGTAAACTATTCCATACTTGTTTTTCTCTTTCTTCTAATCCAATAGGTTGAATATCCAAAACAGAACATATTTTTTCAATCCATGCTCTAGTACCATCAGGACCAATCGGAAAAGGAGCTCCAATCAATTTACACTTTCGACGACGCATCAAAGTAGTAGCTGTTCGACTTAAAAATGGATTAACACCACATACATAAACACCGTCTCCTACATAAGGCAATTCAGCATATCTTTGGGATGGTAACCAACCAGAAACATGAATAGATTGTTTCTTAAGTTCTAAAGTTAATTGCGAAGTAACGTTTGACGGTAAAGATCCAAAAAGAACTAAAGGCGCGTGAGCCATACTCTTGTAACTTTTTCTTTCTTTCGACTGTTCTTCTTGACTTGTAAGAGAGGGCTTTAGTTTCCGTTTTTCATCTGTAGGCGAAGAGCAGGCTCTTGAGTTTATATCTGGGCATCTATGTGCCATAGCTGCTAAAACAGTATCTTCACCTTGAGTAAAAGCATAATCTAGTCCATTGGCTCTAGCTACAACAATTGGAATACCAATCTCATTTTCTAATCTAGGTGCCATCCCTTCTAGATCCATCTTAATAATTTCTGTAGTACAAGTACCAATCCAAACAATTACTGAAGGGTTTCGATCTTTTTTGATTTGATTACAAAGTCTCTTTAATTCTTGATAATCATTTAATTGCGCTGAGATATCTCCTTCTTCTAATTCAGCCATTGCATATCGAGGCTCTGCAAAAATCATTACTCCTAAAGCATTTTGTAAAAAGTATCCACACGTTTTTGTACCAACCACTAAAAAAAAACTATCTTCAATCTTTTGATAAAGCCAAGCTACACAACTAATAGGACAAAAAGTATGATAATTTCCTGTTTCACACTCAAAGTTAAGTGTGTCATTTGTTAATGGCATAAAGAATATCTCCTTTTATTAAGATACATGTTTGTTCCGTACTAAAAAAAAGAGGCACAAAGCTCTTATTTTACTGCAAGTACGGAAGAAGTGTATTCTTTCACTAGAATAATTTGAATATTCGTTCTAAACTTTTCAAATTCTAAAATTGACAAAGTCACTGAGCTGACTGAGCTGACTTCGTACTTAGACTTTCTTTTTTTTTCATGTGAGGCACGAAGTACTTATGGTTCTTCAAAAATTCTATTGCAACTAGACGTCAAAAGAATTACGAAAAAGCAAAAGGCTACGCGCCTTCTTTTTTTTTTCGTGAGGCGCGCTAGCACACAATCTTTGAATAGAAGTGAAGAGATTCTTTCGCTGTACTTCGTGCCTTGAATCATTCTTCTCGCATCTCCGGCTCAAATAATAAAAGTGAATAAACTAATACTCAAATATCTACAATCAAAAAGAAAAAGATTCGTTTTCACTTACACCATCAAAAAATCTAAATCATTTGTTTCTAGATTAGTATTAGAAGAAGATGGTTGATTTAAATAGAAATCAGACAATAAACTAAATAATTCTCTGTCAGGTACCTCGCGTGGTACTACTCCTTCTGCTTTAGACAAAATTTGATCGGCAATGTTTAAATAGAAATCGCATACATAATTTTGAGAAGGATCCGATTCTGCCATTTCAAATAAAGTTTTTCCTTTTACTCTAGAAACACGAATATCTTCTATAAGAGGTAAAACTTCTAAAACAGGCATTGGGCATGCTTCTACATATTTATCAATAAGATCTCTCTTAGAAGTACGATTTCCTACTAAACCAGCTAAACGTAATGGGTGAGTGCGAGCTTTCTCTCGAACTGACGCTGCAATTCGATTCGCAGCAAACAAGGCGTCAAAACCGTTATCAGTGATAATAATACAATAATCTGCATAATTGAGAGGGGCTGCAAATCCTCCACAAACAACATCTCCTAAAACATCAAATAAGATTACATCGTATTCATAAAAAGCATTTAATTCTTTTAAAAGTTTAACAGTTTCTCCAACAACGTAACCTCCACAGCCAGCTCCTGCAGGAGGGCCTCCTGCTTCTACACAATCAACACCTCCATATCCTTTATAAATCACGTCTTCAGGCCATACATCTTCATAATGGTAATCTTTTGATTGTAAAGTATCTATAATGGTTGGTATCAGAAAGCCTGTTAATGTAAAAGTACTATCATGTTTTGGATCACACCCAATTTGTAGGACTCGTTTTCCACGTCTTGCTAAAGCAATAGAAATGTTACAGCTAGTGGTAGATTTTCCGATTCCTCCTTTTCCATAAACTGCAATTTTCACGGCTGGCGTACCTCCTATTAGTATGCTATTGAAATAAATTTGATAGTTCTTCGTTCTTACTTTTTCCTGTTTAAGTAGACACGAATCTGGTATTTGAATAATAAAAGTCTGTTTGTTATTCCGCTATTTTCTCATTTTGAAGACTTATGAATCTTATGATGAAGAATCAATATCTTTAACCATCAGTACAAAGATTTTCTAAAATCTTTTAAAAAAAGAGAAGATTAATATTGAACTTGTTGTAAATACTGTAACTATTCTAATAATATGGTTGATTGAAAAGATTTATATAAGAATAATATAAATCTGTGATGATTAATGTTCGCATACTTTAATTGTTTTTTATCTCTAATACATAGTAACATATATCTAGACAATTCGCTATAGAATTTCAAATTCATAATGAGTACAAACAAAGCATGGAATACACAAAAGAAGGCGCGCAGCACACGATTGAATAAAGAGATTGGCTTACTTTCAGCATCTTTAAACACACTTGGTAAGAAGACATGGCTCAAGCTTATCAATAGAGCTATTGTTTTTCTTCTCAGAGATGTTGAGAACTTTTTAACCTCTTAAATTTTTATTAAGGGGCTTTAAATTTAGCTTTTTGAAAAGACTTTTCTTTTCCAAGTTTACGTCCGACCAATCTTTCCGAACTAGGTTTTGAAATAGTTGTCCTGGGCAGAATTGGAAAATCTTGAGCTCGAAGTCGATCCGATACGTTTCCTACATCTTCTTGGCTTCCAACCTGCCTAGGTAGGTTCCCTAATGTGCCTTTAGCGTTTCCAGGCTGAGCAGGTGGGTTACCTAATTGAATAGGGGGGGTTAGCTGCCGCACTTCCAGCGTTTGTCGCTGTTGGCAATCCTCTTTGTCTGCCTGTAGCTTTTGGTTGTGCCACCTTTTTTCCAAAGTGAACGGGAACCACTGGCATCTTCCCATCCAATATTTTTTGATAAAGGGTAAAGCCTCTCCAAGCGATGAGCGATGTATATTGGTATTCTAAATAACATTGGCAAGCCATCTAAATTGTTCCACATGACAACTTATTTTAAACGTTGTTTCTTCAAGTCAGCTGTAGCTTTAACAAGATCATCACTTGAACCCAATGCTACTTCAATCTTTGGAAGACTGGATTCTAACTGAAGTGCTTGAGCATCTTGGATTAAAGGTTTGTTTTTAGGAGGTTGTATCAGACGTTGTCCCACGTCTGATTTTTTTTAATAAAGAATATCTTTCTGTTGATTCCAACCAGAATGATCCAGGTGTTAATCTCCCTTTTCAATCTATTACTCCAAACCTATGAAAGACAGTTAAGGCACGAGGTCCACCAATTGCTTTTTCTTTTGTCGGCCTTGCATCTATTATTTTTCTTTCTTAAAAACCCACTGCCCGTCATCCCTATGCGTCTGCACCTAGGGTTTCTACAATAACAGACAAACCACATTCTTCATGGAACAAAATTATCTCAGTTCAAAAGCAAAAAAATACTAGATTTACCCCAGAACAGATGGAACAGCTTATTCATGCTCTACGTGATCTGTTACACGATGAGCACACTAATCAAGCTTTGTCTATGCGTGCAGCAATTCAGTCTTGTCTTCAAATGCTTTTCACAGACCCTTATAAGACCCAAACAAAAGATCTTCTACAGAGTCAGAACACGCTATCGAAACGTACCAGTTTTGTTTCCGGAAGCCCTGTGCATTTTACGTGTAGTATTGATAAGATGTTCGAAATTGCTTATCATCTTGTTCCCCGTGATGAGTCTGGGCGATATAGTCATCAAAGTGATCTCGAAGTTTGAAATAGAATCCATAATTGACCTACGCCTCCTGACACAAGACTTAATGCTACTTCAACAACATTTCAAAGAGCTGTCGCTCCTTCTATATGCCCTGTCGTTAGCGCTTCCACTGAAAACCAATCGACAAATAACATAAGTGCTAGAACAGCACCTAATCTACTTAGTGAACTAAGATTAAGATCAGATATTGATATAGCTCCAGAATCATCAAGCCGATCTGTGCCATTGCTACGACAGACCATGAATTCGACGTCTCTTGGTGACAGTGTAGGTTTAGCTTCTTTCGAACCATCCCGACATGATCCAAATCTTTTATCTATATCAGAGACTCCCCATTGAATAGACAGTCCCTTCGTTTCTAGATTTAGATATGATATTACAAGGGTCTCTGGTCACCATCCTAAATCTACACCTATCAATAGTACTCAATATGCACCCAATATAAGAGAGATCCATCAGGCACAGGACCGGGCACCGGTTCAGATTAGACTCTTGTTACTTAGATAGCCCTTAGTTAGGTTCCAGCTCAAGGAGTCAAGGTGGTCCAAGATCGAATTCTAGAGAATTTGATGCTTCGCACCTCTCTATCTTAAAGTAGATTTGCATCATCCATCACGTCCAATAGATACCTCGACGTTTTTTGGCGGCCCTGGTCCCAATATCGAAGCTAGTTCCTTCAATCCTATAGTGGTTCTATCACGTCGAGAACACTCTTGTTCGCTCTCCTACTCGACCGTCAACGCGTCCCACTATTTAAACAAATGAACCATTACGCCTAAGCACTACATCAACCACTCATTCTAATAAGCTTATACGTTCTTCTTCTGACAGTCACCTTTTGATCCAAAATATAAAGAACTCTTCAATAAGTGACTTCAGCAGAGCAGCTGCAAGCATTCTTTCCATGCCTTCTTTTTCCCAGGTTTATTAAAGATTATAAATACGAAGTCCAAACAGTTTAAAATAATTATGTTGCTTCACTCTGTTCATCTTTTACTGCACCTATTGTGAAAGAAAAAAATAAAAGTTATAATGAATAAAGCTAGTTAATATTTTTCGATTGTTCATATTGCTCATTTTCTCTTTTCTATTACATGCTTATGACTAAAATTGACATAAATGTACGCTAAATGATAAAAAATTGAGTTAACTTATCAAAACTATCACATGAACTTACAACTTAGCCCGAAGTATCATACTGTTTTTAATGATGTTAGTCCTTTGTTAATGACCTATTGGCTAGCACAAACTGTTTCTTTTAGTCCCGGCACTTCTGTTCGAGCTTATGATTTATATATCCAATATACTAATGATTTAGAGCTGTTGTTACAGCATCACCCTTCCTTAGAGATCAAAAAACCTTCCGCTCAGACTTTTTATAAAACACTTAAAGATAGCGTCCAGAGTGGTTTAATAAGCTCTAAAGTCCCTATAAATAATGCTGAATTGACTCCGGTAGAGATTGGCCAAAAGAAAAGAACTGAGGGGCTTCATTTTATTAGTTTGTATTTTAATTCCAATTACAAGCTCGGTCCTCAACTACCGAAACTTATTGATTCTGTTGGCCAATCCAATTTAGAATATCAAATGAATAAAACAGGCCTCTTAGATCTTTGGACTAGCGTAAAACTTTGAAAGTTAAAGAAAGAGATCTAGCAGTTCTTTGACCACTAGCCCTTTGAATTACATTCTTCTCTCTATAATAATACCCTATGTTTAGACAATCCGCTACAAATTTGAAAAAGACTATCATAGCAGTGGCATCGTTTGTGTTTGTATTGATGACAGCTTTTCACGCTAAGGCAACAACTGGAAAAGAATCCTCATGGTGGAATCAAATAGCAGCAGACTCAAGCACGGTATCAACATCTCGGGCATCTCGAGGGGACAAGATCGGAGACAAAGAAGGCATCCTTCAAAAATCAGACAATTCTTTGAAAGAAATGGAAAGGCAAGAGGCCGTAGAAAGAGCTATAGAAGCAAACAAAAAGACAAAACTGCTGGCACGCCCTGTACATCTCGTAGGCAATGTAAGGTTAGGGTTCCAAGGTTCTGCAGGCTATCTAGGCTATCTACATGTACATGAAGGGGAATATGTACATGATCCCCCGGTTCATTTAAGAAGCTAACTTATCCCTTTTCTCCTTTCGTAGGAAGCATCGATTGCTAGCCTGGGAATGATCCATTTTGCGTCATTGGTCTTAACGGGCGGTGACCGTTCTCTTTAAGAGACTCGTCAAACAGGTCAAGCATCTCCGCATTCTTGATGAATGCGTTCTTCTCTTCAATTAGGTACGTTGAGATAAATTAAAAAAATTACTGGAGTTGACTGTTCACAAGACAGCGATGGAAGTGGTGGCGCTATTCTAATTCAACGCGACGACCAACTAAGACCCGACTCTAATCTTTCAATTCAAGGAGGAAAGCGTTTAGTCCTATAAGAAGCGCACGCAGAGAAAAGTGCGCTGGGTGAGGCTTTCCGGTCAGAAGTGACCTGGAGTCTCGCTTGCAGCAATTTAAAAGAGATCCGCTAAGGTATTCAAGTGGTCTCATTCGAGCAAACTACGTCAGTCTTAGAGATGCAGCATGAAGACGTTTATATTTGTCATCGAGTAGCTTAGATATGTTAAATTATGTTAAATTATGTTACAGTACTCAAATGGTACGATATGATTAGCTTTGGTTGATTGAAAAGATCTCTCTAAGATCAATAGAGTCCTGTGATGATTGTTGATTATTAATGTTCGCACACTTGAATTCTTTTTTTCTCTCTAATACATATTTCTCTATAATACAGAATACCATATGTCTACAAATACAAATTTGAAAAGGGCTTTCATATTATTCGGATCGTTTGCGTTGGCATTGGTTGCAGCTTCTCACGCTAAGTCAGTAGCTGGAAAAGAATCCTCATGGTGTATCTTGAATCAAATAGCAGCATATTCAAGCAATAAATCAACATATTCAAGCAATAAATCAACATGGATATCTCAAGGGGACAAGGTCGGAGACAAAGAAGGCGTCCTTAAAAAATTAAACAGTCCTTTGAAAGAAAAGGGAAGCGAAGAGAAAGAAAGGGAGAGGGAGGAGGCCATAGAAAGAGCTAGAGAAACCCACGAAAAGACAAAACTGTTTGAGAGCCCTTTACATTTCGTAACCAATGTAGGATTCCGGTCCCAACAAGGTCCTTCAGGCATAGTAGGCTATGTACATATACATGAAGGGGAAAATAATCCAGAAGAAATAGGCTTTGAGTATTCCAAATTCGACTTTTATACATTGGAGTTAAGTAATAAGAATGAAAACATTTTGCAAGGTCGTTTTCATATTGGTACTGTTCTCTATCCCTTATTTGGTGAATGTCAGTGGGACGATGGACATTTCCTTGAAGTTGGGTTGAGCAGACGCCTTCTCCCAGATCCGAACGAGCAAAAGATGCGTCCATTGCCCTGCTCTGCCTCAACGGATGATGCGAATAGATATATTCGAGAGCAAGAAGCAGAACAAAAAAGATTCGGTGGTACAGGGGTGGCTACTGTTGTTAGATTCGAAAGACGTGTTGCGCCCATCGGAAGTACGTCTGTGTACGTTGCAGGTGAAGTCAAAGGTGAGTGGTTTCTTGAAAAGGGTCTTACAAGACCTGATCTAAGTCTGAATAGCTTTAGCGGAGTCCGTGCCACATCAGCGTCACCTTATATAGTAAATCAAACCTCTCCAAATCACTTCTTTATAGGGGTCGATTTCAGCAGAGACCTTGTTGGTCCATGGCAGGCTTGATAAAACGAGAAGAGGCGCGTTCCTCAACAAATATTGTGTTTTGGGGGTGGTTTCAATAAAGAAGTAGGCGCGAGGTCGGCATATCATATAATAGCACTAACATAACACTGGGCTATCCTGGACTTGAACCAGAGACCTCGCCCTTATCAGGGGCGCGCTCTACCACTGAGCTAATAGCCCTCAACAGCTCCTACGCCGGAGAAAGTGTGCTGTACTCCGTGCCTGCTTTCATTTCAGGGCCGGGCACTGGTGTGCGATAGCATGAACCACATGAATATTCTACATGGGATTCTAGGTCTCATGCAACTGCTTCGCACCATTCTTTCTAGTAGCCGTAGGAGCGTCTTGTCTCACGCGCCCTAAGAGAAGAAATGAACGCATCTCCTAGCGTAGACCAAAAAAAGTGTACTCCGTGCCTGTGTGCTGTACGAAGATGTGCTGTACTCCGTGCCTCCGTTACTGAGCGAACCGGTTTACCGTGAGCTTGTACCGGCTCTTTGATGAAGGGTTAGCGCTGAGCGAGTTCAGCGAGAAGGAGAATTGACGCCTGGATCGCTATTATGCTATACTTCAACACAGGACCGGGCACCGGTTCAGCCGCCATGGTGAAATTGGTAGACACGTTGGTCTTAGGAACCAATGCTAACGCATCTCGGTTCGAGTCCGAGTGGCGGCATCGATGCTGTGCTTCGAACCGGTGCCCGGTCCTAACCCTGAAACGGGTGCGTGAGCATGCTTCGCGCCTCTCCCCCGAAGCAGTAAAGGCGCGC